GTAGGTTATATATTCACATATGCGGCTTTACTGATTGCCTCTACGTCGGGCAAATTTTGTTCATTTTTGTGTTATATCCGCGCTCATTTCTTTCGATCGATGCAGAAGGGAGCCCCCTTTCTTATACACTTTTCCATGACGGATCCGACTTGTATCATTGATACTAATAGGAACTGAACCATTATGGCAAAGAAAAGTTTGATTCAGAGGGAGAAGAAGAGGCTAAAATAATTCTTTCAACACTTGCATAGACAGCCACTTGTTTATTCACAGGATTTTAATAATTGAGCAGATCGGCTGCACTATGCCTCCTCCCCGAACCATCAAAAGTAGAGCCACCAATCTTAGTGCCTACCAAACTAAACCCGTTATAGGGATCAACACCAGCCTCCAACAAACCATCCCTAACCGATGATTGCCAGTTCCTAAGCTCCGGCCTAAACACAACTGCCTTCTCAACCCACCCACTCGTATGACTTGTTCACAACTCTCAGATCCCAATTGACACCCAATTTCTGATAGAATTCCTGGTCTGCTCTGTTGTAAAAACCGGCATTTATGGTACTGTTGTCACCAGCCCTCTGGCCTTGGGAAGGCCACCTCCTACAATAGGTCATTGAAGGCGAAAATCCGACGTTTTCTTAAAGAAATAAAGCTTCTGTCCCGTAACGGTTGATATCAATCTTTCTTCGATGCGAAGAATAGAACTAGTTGGGAAAAGGTTCAATCAGATACTACACGGAAGAAAAACAATATATCAATTCTCTTTAGGTGTTGAATATTGATTAGCTTCGACTCAAGGCAGGCAGGCATAACACGAACCCCTGCTTTGGCTCGGAGGAGGTCGGCCTTTGAGCCCGTATTGGAAGGGGATCTTGGTGGATTTTATTATCAAAGAAACCCCAGGAGTTACGTCTTATTCCCGAGGAGATGTTTGATCTCCCTAGTTTAAGGACTTCTTGTAAGGGCCCCTTATTTATGGAATGGGTAATGGGTTAAAGGATGGCTTAGGTACTGCAGTTGGTTTGGAATTAGACTACCAACATATCAGACATCAAAGACAAGACAGAATCCAAGTCCAAGACTGGAGTGATAATGCTAGAGAACGTATCCTTACTTACCTTCTTGGCAAGTCAAACAACCTTTGCCAAGGTTCCGAAGGAAAGATAGATCTGAACTAACACAATCACTATAATCATCCCTCTTGTATATAAGTTTTCGATGAAAAGAGGGGATTATCCTAGGATACCCCGAGCGTGTCAGAAAGAAAATGACGAGTCTGAAAGGCATCGCCAATCTCAGAGAGACATTCTTCACTACCTAGGATAACTTGGTAATCACTATTCCATTCTCTTCCCTTTATCCCCATGAATAGTCATGATTTAACATCATTTTTCTTACAGGATGCCGCTGTGAAATGGAAGGCGCAGGTATCTAGTCTGGAGGCAGCCTTAAAGTAAAGAGGCACAGACTCACATTTCGGTATGATTCTATCCATTCGGCAGAATTTCTATAACATCAACTTGCCTTAAAGTTTTCCCTTTCAGGTTGCATTGCCAACGTCCTCCATTGAGCTCTCCGTCACCATTCGTTAAAACGGCTTGAGGCTAATCTACTGATATTCGAGTGCTTTAGTTTCACTCATGTTATGCCTTTGGCCCAGTTGTTGGATAATCGATAGTTGCTGTCGGATTTCTTTTATCAGCTTGAAAACTTGTTAGCCTTAGGGCTGTAATTGGATTAAGTGAACTCCCTCTCCCTATTCTAGTATTCCTCCAAGGAAAGTCTATTAGACTACTTATAGTATACAAGCCCGAAAGAGGTAGAAGGAAAGGAAACTCCCACTTATACTCCATGGGCAGGGGAATCAAATAGAGCTCCTTCTTCAGAAGCAGGGACTTACCTTAAGACTGAAACTTTTGATCTTTCTCTGGGGAGTCATCCGATGAATTGATTGCTTTCCTTGGGGTTCCTTCACTCAAGTGAGTGAAGTTAGCCTAGAGGGGAAGAATGGGTAACTAGAAGATCTAGAAAGACTGAGCCTTAGCATGCAGGGGTAAGCTATTTCATCACAAGAAAGCTAGCTCTATGCTAGGCTCTCCCGGAATCGCTTTCAGGCAATCACATTCTATTCAGATAGAAAATTACACCATGAATTGCGGTACAAGAGATCTAGTAAGAGCTTAGACTTGACTAAAGGGATTTTATTCATTCAGTCTCTTTCTCCTAACGGTTCTAGAGGCATAGTTTTTGACTTTCCTCCCATCGATCTATTCTATTGAGTTGCCTACCCTCGGGTCATGAGCTGCCTTAAGCCCTACAGTTTATTCGCTAGCCGTTGTTGGGATCTTCTCCGCTGCTATTGCTCTCGAATCAGCTATTAAGTAGCCGCTCTTATTAGTGCCTACTGGATTGACTGCTTTTACTCTTCCTTCCTCTCCCGGTGGTCGAGCTGCTTCTAGGCCTCTCCTTTCAGTCTTTTGCGAACTCCGTACCTCGT